TAAAAACAATATATGATCAATGTTCATTATAACCTAAAACGCCATATTGAATTATTAAAACAGGAAAAAAAAATTCGAAATAAAAACAAAGATTTTTTCAAAGAAAATCCGAAAGAAGCGTTAGAATTATCTTCCTACGACGCGGAAGTTGATAACCATATTGTGTGGGAAAATCGATTTGAAATTGCTTCAGTAATGGAAAACTTTTTGAGCAAAAAAATCGATGCTCATGAATTTCATGACAGTGTGTTTGGACTTCGTCGTAAACATTTAGAGAGATGTGACAGATTTCTATTAAAATTGGCTTTGGAAGAAATAAAAGATTTTTATCCAAACAAAAATTCCCATAAATTACAAGGATTTTTAAGCGTACTGTATTTCGAATGCGAGTATTTCGAAACGAATTTCGATGAAGCCGAATTATATACTTCTATTGAAGATAAATTTTCTAAATTTCAAAAAGTTTTGAATGAAGAGTGATAACATACGATAATTGTCTTGTCGCAACTTATTTAAGTACTCGACTTTTAGAAACATTTCAGAAATAACCCTTTTTAGGTGAAATTACATACGATGAAGCACTTAATATGCAAAATATAACCGGTATCATTAGCCCAGCTATAAATACAACGTATTCCCCCAGCTTTAGTTTTAGAATATTGCTGGGCATATGCTTTATATTGTGTTGAATTCAAATCTCTGAAAGCGAACCTACGATGCCCTGGTTTATTTGGAATAAATGCCATATAAAATCTCCTTTGAAATTAAATAAATGTTTTTTTACAATAATATAATATAATATTTAGGGAATCGATTTGGCAACTTTTTTAAATCTTATTTTATTTCAAAATAAGATTTAAAATTTCGATTAAAATCAATTAACCAATAAACGTCATTAATTTAAAATAGTATGAAAACTATTCACAAAAGAAGTTCTCCATAGATCAAAATCATAAAAAGTTATTTTGGATACTAATTCAGTTGATAGATATTCCGTTAAATTTTGTGTTTGATCTGTTACTTCCACGTTTTGACTTAATTCTTGAGTAATTTTATCAGGTAATAATTGTAAATTTAAATCTTTATAAGCAGTTTGCATATATTCTAAAATATCAGGCCTTTGATAATACCAAAATTCGCGCACATCATTTGGAATTGGATGTTTATACCATAAAATAGGTAAATAATGAAACACTAAAACATCTTTCATTTCATTATTGACAACTAATTTTGTTTCTTCCGCTTCACTTGGAAGAAATGGCATTGTGAAAACTAAATGGTTTAAACTATCAGCAACTACTCCAAGTGCTCCAAGAAAAACACTACCGGTAACATTTACACCAAGTACTGATGGAACAATCCCTTGTAAAATATCTTCAGTCCAATCAACAGCAGCTGTAAGATATGACCATGGAAAAGTGTAAGGATTAATCCAAATTAGCCACGAAATGGTAATTCGTAAAATAACTAATTGTGAGTAAAAAACCAATCCAATAAATAAAACTTCTCGAATAATTTCTAAAAGACTAATATCTAGACAGATATTCAATTGAACCTGTAGAAATTCAGAAAACCAATCTGGTAAAAAAAATATATTTTTATAATTTTCAATATAAAAATTATAAAACCCTTCGTCTTTTGTTTCATATATATAACGTGGAACTATATCAACTCGCGGTGCTGTCCCAAAAATTGTTTCAAACCAACTTTCTGGTCGTTGGGCTGGAGGAAAATATGTTATCCGTTTGGGAAGACTCTCGAAAAATTCCGATCTTCCATATATTTCAGTTGAAATTGTATCGGTAATTGGCATTCCTGGATTTTCAGGATAACCAAAGAGAATAGCTAGTTTTTCAAAGAAACTACTAACTAAATTAGAAAATGCAGTTTGGACAGGAGCAAATTTGTCATCTAAACTCATAGTAAATTTGTAGTAAGTAAATAAATAATTAGTAACTAGTATCAAGATAAATTTAGTGTATATTATAATTATAATATATAGCTAATAAAAGATCCTATTCTAAACTTGTTCTTTAATAAAATACAGAACTTTAACTGATATCTTTTTACTAAACTCTTTTAAGCAATATATCTATAGAGTACTCGAAAAACACAAGAATTGAAAGAAAAACCTGTGAAGCCAAGACGGAATTAATTTTTTCAGTCGAAGAAAAATTTAATTTGTGTAATAAAATTTATTTTAAAAAAAAGAAATTTTTTAGTATGATCATAATTCATAAATTCATTTTTATAAATTAAACGTATTAAAAACTATGACCGATAGTAATTTAGACTTATATTATTTCATAAAAGAAAATTTTCAACGATCATCTAATTTAATGTTCCAGCAGCATATATATGACAATCGGCACGAATTTAAAAATTATTTAAAAAATTTTATTCGCAACAAAGCTGATGAACCATTACGATCATTAGATTTGTATTTCCAAGGTCGTAAAGATTTATGCATTCAGTCGATAGAATTGAATAGTATGCATGAAGACTTTGAAAATGACTATGAGTTATATAATTTTTTATCGAAAATGATGTTTTCAAAAGAAGAAATAGATGAAGGTCAGAAACTTTTAGCTTTTTTAAATCAAAAAATTGAATCGTTAAATTCTGAATTTAAAGATTCAACTTTAATTACCGATGTGAATAAATTACGAAGATTTCAACAGCAAATTGATATTGTTTGCTCAGAGTTATAACGTTAAATTAATGTAAAATTCGGGATAGTAGGATTTGAACCTACGACCCCCTGCTCCCAAAGCAGGTGCTCTACCAAGCTGAGCTATATCCCGAAGTGTTTTAAAGTGAGAATCTCAAAATTGTAAGGTAAGATTCGATTTTTTAATAATTATACTAAATTTAGTCGGATTTAGCAAGACTCTTACTCATTTGTTAATATTTAGTGTTCTCATTTAAAAACATTTGGGTTCTAAAAATAAGCTTATATTAACACTTAATTTTTAGAACCAATGAATAGATAGCAGCCTATTCTGAACTCTTAACAGACAGAATTTTAACTAAAATTCAAAAGCGTCTAAGATTCCATTTTTTGGTAATAATAAATCATTTAATCCAAAATAACCTTTGAACTCAATCATTTTATTATGCTTAGAAAATTGGCAATCGATAATTAAAGACGCCATCATAGATATAATATCAAAGTCTTTAAACGTAGTTTCGTTAAAATGACATGACTCAAAACTAGAATTAGTTAAGATGCCGTTTTCTCCTTTATGGATAGAAGATTTAATAAACCCGCATTTATTAAAAATTGTTTCTTTTAAGTTTACATCTTTTAAATAACAACAGTCAAATGTACAACCATTATAATGACTGTTAGTAGCACGTGTATTATTAAAATTGCAATTTTGGAAAAAACAGTTGGAGAAAAAACTCTCGCTTAATGAAATATTTTCAAAGTTAATGTTAATAAAACTAACATTTTGAAAATTTGAACAAGCTAATGTTCCACTCGAAATTGTTTCGTTTGAAAAACTTTTATTTTTAAGGTCAATGTCATTTATTGTTTTTGTTTGATCAATAATACTTCTAAGTGATTCTGCCATATTGTAGTAAATTTTTTATCTATATTATATTAGGATCTGGCTCATAGTTTATAAATTTAATTAATGGTTGACCTTCTATCGGTGCCCAACTCGATAGTTCACTCCACATTTTATCTTCAACACCAGCTCGAAAAGCACGTTGGACTAGTCTCTTTTCGCTCGGAGGAACGTCAAATAAATCATTTACAATTACAACATTGTTCGGATTTTCAGGTAGTTTACTCAAATCTGTGGAACTATCAACTGCATTATGTTCCGAAGCGTATTTCAATGACCATTTTTTTGCTTGTACAAATTTCTTTTGCCCTAAATCATAAGCTTCTTGATATACGCTTTGCTTACTTTTTCGTTGATTTTCAAGAATTTTTGCACCAACTGGTCTAGTGATTTCAACATGTGTGCATCGCTCAAATGGTTCATTAACACTACAAATAGCATCAATTCCTTTATATGGCCCTCGAACTGGATCTGTCAAAAACATTTGAGCTTCTACTTGCATCAATGACATAGCTTCACCTATTCCATTTATAGTGACTTTACCTTCAGTTGCTAACTCAAGAAATTTCTCTATATACACTTGAAAAATTTTTTACAATCTGTAAATCATTGAAAATAATCGGATTTGTGATGTTAGGAGTTCAAGCTATACTTGAATATCAAGATTTTTATATAATATTTTCTGAAATTTGGGATTGGTTAGCTTATCAAATGCAACAAATTTCTAAAAATTTATTACGTTTTTTACTTCTCTTATTAATGTATGGTTTCGGTTATTTTCTTCAATAGATATTTATTTATTTTGAGAGTGATTTTAATTTAATAAGATATTTTAATTTTATATATAGTATCTTAAAAAAATCAGATTTTAATTCTTATCCACAAACACACAAAAATAAATATATCTATTCACCACCAGGAGTATTAGATCAAATAGAATCGTTAGAACCTAAATTACAATTGATAGATGTATTGTTTCAAAAAAATCAAAAAAAAATAAATTATGCGAATGGGTAAATCAATCTCTACATCCAACAAGCTTATGGGATAAATCTGATCCTATATTTGATGAAAGTGTAATTGACATTGATGTATATTCATATGAACAAATGGTTTTAGAATTCGATCCTCGAAATATTGATATTGAACTAGAAGTATTTGATGATACGAGTCTATTATTACGTGAAATTAAATAAAATTTTTTCAAATGCTTCACTCGTTAAATCAGCATGCGACTGAATATGGGAACATTTTTCATTATTTAAAAAAGTAGAATTAGAAATAAACATTGTGAGCACATCCATGTTCTCGCCCATAAAATTCGTGTCGTGTAATTTACAATTCGTCAAATCAGTCTCTAAAAATTCACTTTTATTAAACGTAGAACTTTTAAAGATTGCATCAGTAATTTCAGTTTTTTTGAAATTAGAATTTATAAATTTACAACTCGTAAATCGGCAGTTATCAAATTCTCCTTTGTGAAAATCAGCATCGATAAATGTACAGTGATTAAATTTACAGTCAATTATTGAAAAGATACTCGCATTGATAAATGTACAGTGACTAAATTTATTATTGATGGTAGCATTTACTGAAATATTTTCAAATGTTTTATTTGTAAATACACGGTCATGCCATAAACCGCAAAATTTATGATTTGAGTTAGACATGGTGTTTATATAATTTACTAGATTGTATTGAGAATCTCAAAATTGTAAGTTAAGATTCGATTTTTTAATAACTATACTAAATTTAGTGTGATTTAGCAAGATTCTTAGTATAAATGAAAATTGTAAATCAATTTCAATGACTCTAAAATTTAATATAAAAAATTCATCGTATAATCGAAAATTGCAACTACACGTAAAACTTTATTTTTTTAACTTGTACTATAATATATTGGAACCAGTTAATGTATTATTTGAACTTTTTTTTGTAATAACTCCAAAAATAGTTCTACAGTACTAGATATTGAATTCATAATAAACAATTCAAAATTAATTATCTCATAGAGTATTCTATCTCACTCTATCAAAACGACTTTGGGCACGCCATGAGCTTCCGTATTTTCTAAACTCTATTCTATTTCACGATGTCTTTTAGCACATTCGTGTTTGATCCAAGTCGTATCATCTTGCGTATACATACTATTTTCAAGACGTTTCCAAGCTAATGCTTGTTTAAGAGTGATAAGTTTGATTATCACTCTTCGTTTAAATTATTGAGCGAACAAATTTGGCTAATTGATAAAAACTAATTTTTTTAAATGCATAAATTGGAATTTGTTTTTGTAAAGCTAATTTATTAAATGCAGGGTTTTGCTGTAAAGAATAGAATGAACCGATTATGACACTTGCTTTATCAATATCATTTGTTAAAATACATTTCAATCCCATTCGATTAAAAACTTCCTTTAAAAAATTATTTGATATAGAATAGGCATAAATTATTAAATTTTTAGATGTGTCATTGGATAAAGTAGTTATTTTTGAGTCATTAATATGAGTCCAGCTATTTAAATTAGAGCTTTGTGATTCAACTAATGAGTTTGAATTTTTACTTAAAAAGTTTGAAAATGTTGAAAATTTTTCACATTTAATTTGAATCCGATCTATTAATGAAAATTGACGTGTTTGACAAATCAATTTTTCACCTCGTAAGAACGAATCCGTTGATAAAGCTACGTTTTCGTGAACTATCCAAATATTTGTGTCACTAATTTCAATGATAATCTCAAATGCCGGATAAGCTTTTCTTTCAAGAATACTCTTTTGTGTACCACGCCGTTTCGCTTCATCATCACTTAAAGTGACATATTGAATTCCTCCAATAAGATCACAAAGCGGTGGATTTTTAATTAAATTTTCTAAGCAATTTCCATGTGTTGTACCGACTAGTTGTACACCTTTTTCAGCAATAGTTCGAGCGGCTAATACTTCTAATTCTGTTCCGATTTCATCGATAATAATGACTTGAGGCATATGATTTTCAACTGCTTCAATCATCACTTGATGTTGTAATTCCGTTTTTGGAACTTGCATTCTTCTTGCACGTCCAATTCCTAAATGAGGAATATCACTATCACCTGCAATTTCATTGGATGTATCAATTATAACAACCCGTTTTTCCATTTCATCTGCCAACACTCTTCCCATTTCACGAATAATTGTAGTTTTACCGACACCAGGTTTACCTAAAATTAATATTGATTTTTCAGATTCCAGTAAGTCACGAATCACTGAAACAGTTCCAAATATTGATCGGCCAATTCGGCAAGTTAAACCATTAATTAAAAATTGTCGATTTCGAATACAACTTATTCGATGAAGTGTTCGTTCGATACCAGCCCTATTTTCACTACTAAACTTACTAATGCGTTTTGTAATATAATCAATATCTTGCCAGGAAACTATCTTTTGGGATAAATATTTCGGACCAGAAATAAATCTTGCTTCTGGTCTTCGTCCTAAATCCAAAATAATTTCAATGATTTGATGACGTGAATTATATTTTTTAAGTTTTTCCTGAAGAAAAAAGGGTAAATTTTCAATTAATTTTTCTAAATCATTGCTTAAATTCATAAACAAAAAATATATCCGATTGCTTTTTAAGACTGATTAATGTTATTTTGTACTATTTATTAAAGATTTAAATGTTGAATTATCTAGAATAGCAATTTGAGATAACATTTTACGATTTAGATCAATGTTTGATTTTTTAAATTTATGAATTAATTGACTATATGGAATTCCATTTAATCTTGATGTCGCATTAATCCGACTAATCCAGATTCGTCTAAAAATACGTTTTTTCTGTTTACGACCAATGTATGAATAACGTAAAGCCTTCATAACTTGTTGGTTCGCTACTCGGAATAAAACAGAGTGAGCACCTCGATAACCACTGGCGATTGATAAAATCTTTTTTCGACGTTTTCTAGCTACATTTCCTCGTTTGACTCTTACCATTTTTGTTTTGTTTTAATAATATTAATTTAATAAGGTAACATTAATTTGATCGGTTTTAGATCATTTTTATTTACACATATCACTTGTGATAGTTTACGCTTTTGCTTATTTGATTTTTTCATTAATAAATGACCTTTATAAGCGTGACGACGTAAAAAATTGTTTGCTCCAGTAATTTTGTACCGTTTTTTGGCTGATTTTCTTGTTTTTAATTTTGGCATAACTTTTTAGTCTTATTTATTTGAATACAATGTTTTAAAATAAGTTTTTGATTTTAAAGGATGAGAATATAAAATTTGATCACCAGCTTTCCAATCGACAGGACAAGCTTGACCTGGGTTTTCTTGAATATATTGAATTGATTTTAAAACCCGAAGTAGTTCATCTATATTTCTTCCACATAATAAATTATTAACCATATAGTATTGAATAATACCTTCTTTGTCAATAATAAATACTCCAGGAAGAGATAAACCATCTTTTGTTAATAAATGATATTTATTAGTTATAGTTTGATTTAAATCAGACACAAGTGGAAAATTTAAATCTGCTAATCCACCTTGACTTCGTTTCGCTAATAAATAGTGTAGATGAGAAAACGGACTGTCAACTGAAATTGCTAAAATTTGTGTTGATAATTGACGAAACTCTTTATTTCGATCACTTAATTTAATTAATTCAGTCGGTGAGACAGAAGTGAAATTCGCGGGATAAAATAATAAAAGTACGTATTTTTTTCCGTTATAATCTGATAATCTAATTTTCCCCAATCTATTTTTATAAACACCAACTGTTAAAAAATTCGGTGCGATTTTTCCAATTTGTGGTAATTGTAATTTGGTCATAAATTCAATTTAAAAAATGTAAACTATAAAAATATTAGCAAAAGAGATTAACCATAGCAATTTTTAAATTATTACTACAGCTAATTTCAAATTGCTCTATTAATGATTATTTGTTTTCAACTTCAACTAATTCATCTAAAGCAAAATTATTCGTGTTTGTTCCACTATAATTAACATTCTCGAAACGAACTACTACAGGGTAACGAATTCCACTTTGATCTACTGTTGCAACAGTTCCCACTTGATTAAACCAATATGACTCTTTTCTAAGAATACGAACTTCTGAACCTCGTTTTACCATAAGTTTCTTAAATTAAAATTATGTTAATATTATTATCTCTAATTCTAATTTAAAATATAAAAGTTTAACAATCAAAATATAAAATTAAAAAAGAGTTGGTTTCGCTTTTATTAATATGTTATTATATATAGCAAATAGATTAAGAAAAATGAATAAGGAGATTTAATAGAATGAACCGTGATACATTACAGAAAATTCTTCTTGGATTATTTGTTACAGCTTGTATTTTTATAGGTGTTCAAGTATTCGATGTTGAAACTACGATTGATAATTCTTCACCCCAAACGCAAGTAGTAGCAACGTCAAGTAGTTCAAGAATGACATATGGACGATTTTTAGAATATTTAGAACTTGGTTGGGTTAAACAAGTAGATTTATATGATAATAGTCGAAATGCAATTGTTTTAGCCTCAAGTCCAGAACTAGGTAATCGACCACAGGCAGTTCGAGTTGAAATCCCTGTTGGTGCATCTCAATTAATCCAAAAGCTAAAAGAATATAATATCGATTTTGATGCTCACCCGCTTCCACGAAAAAGTTTTTTAATTACTATTGCAAGTAATTTAATTTTACCATTAGTATTTATTGCTGGTTTAGTATTTTTCTTTCAAAACTCAGAAAATTTTTCTCAGAATTCTGGAATGTCGCCTATGAATTTAGGTAAATCACCAGCGCGATATGATCAACGTCCAGAAACAGGAATTTCATTTGATGATATTGCAGGTATTGATGAAGCAAAAGCAGAATTTGAAGAAATTGTTTCATTTTTACGTGAACCTGAACGTTATACATTAGTAGGAGCAAAAATTCCTAAAGGTGTTCTATTAGTAGGTCCTCCAGGTACTGGAAAAACATTATTAGCAAAAGCAATTGCAAATGAAGCTAATGTTCCATTTTATAGTGTTGCTGGTTCTGAATTTGTTGAAATGTTTATTGGTATTGGAGCAGCAAGAATTCGCGATTTATTCAAAAAAGCTTCTGAAAATACACCGTGTATTGTTTTTATTGATGAAATTGATGCTGTTGGTCGTGAACGTGGTGCTGGTATTGGTGGTGGTAATGATGAACGTGAGCAAACATTAAATCAGCTATTGACTGAAATGGATGGTTTTAAAGAAAATAAAGGTGTAATTGTTGTTGGTGCAACAAACCGAGTTGATATCTTAGATTCAGCATTATTACGACCAGGTCGTTTTGATCGTCAAATCACTGTTGGTTTACCAGATCGGTTAGGTCGAATTGGTATTTTAAAAGTTCATGCTAAAAATAAACCATTATCTGAAGATGTTTCATTAGTACAAATTGCTAATCGTACACCTGGGTTTTCCGGCGCGGATTTAGCAAACTTACTAAATGAATCAGCTATCTTAGCAACTCGTTATAAAAAGAATATAATTACAAAAAATGAGATTAATGAAGCTGTAGACCGTATCATTGGAGGTATTGCAGGTTCACCAATGGAAGATACTAAAAATAAGAAATTAATTGCATACCATGAAGTTGGACATGCGATTGTAGGATCATTATTACAAAATCATGATGACGTTGAAAAAGTTACTTTAATTCCACGAGGTAGTGCGAAAGGATTAACTTGGTTTGCTCCGGATGAAGATCAAATGTTAGTTTCACGGGCACAATTATTAGCTCGAATTACATCTACATTAGGAGGAAGAGTAACTGAACGAGTTATTTTTGGTGAAACAGAAGTTACGACTGGTGCAAGTAGTGATTTACAACAAGTGACAAATATCGCTCGACAAATGGTTACTCGTTATGGAATGTCAAGCTTAGGACCTATTGCGTTAGAAACTAATAATAATGAGCAAATCTTTAAAGGTGAAATGTCAAACCGAATTGATGGTGAAGTATCGAGAATTATTAATCATTGTGAACAATTAGCTACACGTATTATTCATGATAATCGTGTTATTATTGATTTAATTGTTGAACGATTATTAGATGCTGAAACATTAAATGGGGATGAGTTCCGCGATTTAGTGAAACAATATACAATTTTACCAGTAAAAAATTAATATTATCTTTCACTTTCATACTAAATTTTTTTATTACACTAAAAGAATTTAGTATGAAAATTATAGAATCTTTTATATTTAGATTATTGTCATAATTTAATTACTTCTTTAAGAACTAGTTCTTAATATTTTATAGTTTCTAAATTTGTATTCATAATCAATTAATTATCAATTTTGAAATTATATAAAAGTTTTTAAATCTTTCATTTGACTTACATTTATGAAGTTAAAAATAAGTTCATCTTAAAATAAGAATATATAAATATTGTTTTAAACCAAACAATTTTTGTTTAAATTTTAGTAGTAACAATAAAAAAGCGTTCACAATTATGAGTTCTTTGTTAATTTTTTAAACAAGTAAATAAGTTTCTAAAAACCCTTGAGACATTAGAAAAGTAAAAGGCAACAAAAAATCAAACTTAATTAAATAAAAATTATTATATTCTCAGTTCTAAATAAATAGAGAAACTGAGAATATAAAGCATTAATACAGCTTATTTTTTCGCAAATAATTCTTTTGATTCAGCAATTGCTTCTTTTAATGAAGCTTCTGCTTCTTCAGTAAATTGATTTGTTGAACCAACAATATCTGTATATGATTTTTGCGATGTTGTTAAGTATGTAAGTAAACTTGCACAATAGTTTTTAACATCTGCAACTGGTAAGTCATCTAAGTAACCATTAATACCAGTATAAATTAAAGCAACTTGTTGTGCAACTGATAACGGTGAGTTTTGTGGTTGTTTTAAAACTTCACGTAATCGTGTTCCACGTGCTAATTGTTTTTGTGTTGCATCATCTAAATCTGAGGCAAATTGAGAAAAAGCTTCTAATTCAGCAAATTGTGCCAATTCTAGTTTTAATTTACCTGCAACTTTTTTCATTGCTTTTGTTTGAGCAGCAGAACCTACACGTGATACTGAAATACCAACGTTAATAGCTGGTCGAATACCTGAATTGAATAAATCATTTGATAGGAAAATTTGACCATCTGTAATTGAAATTACATTTGTTGGAATATATGCTGATACATCACTAGCTTGCGTTTCAATTACTGGAAGTGCAGTCATACTACCACCACCTAATGCATCACTTAATTTAGCAGCACGTTCTAATAAACGTGAATGTAAATAGAATACATCACCTGGATATGCTTCACGTCCAGGAGGACGACGTAATAATAATGACATTTGACGATATGCCATTGCTTGTTTCGTTAAATCATCATAAACTACTAATGTTGCTTTACCTTTGTACATGAAGTACTCAGCTAAGGCAGCGCCGGCGTATGGTGCGATATATTGTAATGTTGCAGGATCATTTGCGCTTGCTGCAACAATAATTGTGTAAGACATTGCGTCTTTTTCTTCTAATACATTTACAACTTGTGCAATTGTTGAAGCTTTTTGACCAACACCAACGTAAACACAAACAACATCTTCTGTTTTTTGGTTAATAATTGTATCAACTGCAATAGCTGTTTTACCTGTTTGACGATCACCAATGATTAATTCTCGTTGACCACGGCCAATTGGAATCATAGCATCAATTGATGTAATACCAGTTTGTAACGGTTCGCAAACAGATTTTCGACTAATAATCCCTGGTGCCATTGCTTCAAGTAATTGATTATCAGATGATGCAATTTCACCTTTTCCATCAATCGGTGCACCTAAAGCATTTACAACTCGACCTAAGAAAGCGTCACCAACCGGAATCTGTGCGATTTGCCCTGTTGATTTTACAGTACTACCTTCTAAGATTTGGCGACCTGTTCCCATTAATACAACACCAACATTATCGTTTTCTAAATTTAAAGCAATACCAATTGTTTTGTCTTCAAATTCTAAAAGTTCACCACTCATTACTTGGTCAAGACCATAAACGCGAGCAATACCATCACCAACTTGTAAAACAGTACCGATATTATCTACTTTAACATCTTGATCATATTGTTCAATTTGTTCACGGATAATACTACTAATTTCGTCTGGACGAATATTTATCATTGTATTATTTTTTTAAAAAGTTAATAAAGTTTATTTTAGTTAAATCTCTAAAACAGTATCTAAATGTTTAGCTAATTTTTGTAATTGATTCTTAACTGTAAAATCAATAACTTTTGATTCTGTTTTAATTAAAAATCCGCCAATCAAACTCGGATCAACAGTAATTACTAATCGAATTTCGCGAGCATTCGTTAATTCTTTTAATTTTTGAATTAATGTATCTTTTTGTAAGTTTGTAAAAGCAGATGCTGTAACAACTTCAATCATTTTAATTGATGCAGTTTGATAAATTAATTCTAAGTAGCTATTAATTATTCCACTTAATAAATTAATTCGATCCCGTTCAATTAAAACCATTAAAAATTTAAATGTTTCAGCATTAATTTGTGATTTTAATGTTTTAGCTAAAATTTCACCTTTTGCTTCTTGTCTTACAACAGGATTATTTAGATATTCGACCAATTCTGGTGTTTCATTTAAGAAAATATCTAAATTTTGGAAATCTGCTGTAATTTGATGCATAATATTTTTCTCTACTGAAAAGTCAAATAAAGCACGTGCATACGGTGCTGCAATTTTCGATGCTAAGGGATTTCCACTCATAATAAATCTCCTTCTAATTTACTAATAGTTTCATTAATTAATGCTGTAGCACGTTCTTTTGACTTAAACGTCTCTTGCACACGACTTACTGTTCGTTGTAATACAAGAGAAATGATTTGGTGTTTAATTTCGATAAAGATTTGACGCTCTTTTGATCGGAATGTCGCTAATGCTCGTTCAAATCGGATTGTTAAATCTTTTTTCGCTTGAAACGCATCTGATTCAAGTAATAATTTTTTTGTGCTTACAGTTTCATTTTTAATTTCACTAATAACAAGATTAGCTTGATTTAATTGTTTTTGTGCTTCAGCTAAACGTTTTTTAGCTTCGTCTAAACGATCTTCAGCATCTTGAACACCTTTAACAATGGTTGTGCGTCGCTCTTCTAATAATGATCCTAAAAAGTCTCGACCAGTGTAAATTAAAATTGCAATGACTACAAGAATGTTAATTAAACCTGTTTCTAGAATATCTGTATTTAAACTAATGCCTTCATGGGCAAGTAATGTAAAAATTTGATCAAAATTTTCCATATTTTCGAGTTTTTATTTAAACTGTTCACTTATAAAAAGGAAAATTACAGATAATAAAAAATTTAAATTGCTAATCGATTTTCAATATTACTAGCTAATGATTGAACAATTTCATCTAAGTTATTAAGTGCAATCTCTTTCTTAGCAAGAAGATCTTTTGTAATAGTATCTAATAAATTATCAATATATTTTTGAGAAATATTTAATTCAACTTCTAAGATTTCTTTATGAATTTTTTGTGATTTTGTAATTTCTGATTGAGCTTCTTTACGTACGTTATCTAATTCTTGTTCATACTCTGTAGTCAACTGATTTGCCTCAGCTAAGATTTTTGAAGCTTCACTAAGATTTGTTAAAATGTACTCTTTTCGCTCTTCAATAATTGTTAATAATGGGTTATATAAAATTACATTTAAAATAACCATTAATAATAAAAATTGAATTGCGATTAATGGTAGAGTCAAATTGAAATCAAATAGACCACCAGGTCCACTAATTTCTGAACTTGAGATTAAAACTGAAAAATTAATCATATAAAATCTATATATTTTATTATAGAATTAAAATTTTGTTAATAAAAACCTATTTACTACAGGTTTTTATTTTGTATTTAAAAAATATATGTTGGCTTGATTAACTAAACGGGTTAGCGAATAATAATGCTAAAGCAACAACAAGACCATAAATCGTTAACGCTTCCATGAAAGCTAAACTTAATAATAGTGTACCACGAATTTTGTTTTCTGCTTCTGGTTGACGAGCAATACCTTCAACAGCTTGACCGGCAGCATTACCTTGACCAATACCAGGTCCGATAGCAGCTAAACCAATCGCTAAACCAGCAGCAATAACAGAAGCAGCAGAGATGATAGAATCCATAATAAAGTTTTAAATTATATAATGTATATGTGTATATATGTGTATGTTTTTAGAAAGTCCAATACTGGCCAGTAAAATTTTACTCAAGTGCCTCTGCAATGTAAGCAGCTGCTAGAGTTGAGAAAATTAAAGCTTGGACTGATCCAGCAAAAAGCCCTAATAACATAATTGGTAATGGAATTACCAAAGGAACTAATGAAGTTAATACAGTAATTGTTAGTTCATCAGCTAAAACGTTTCCAAATAATCGGAAACTTAACGATAACGGTTTTGTAAAATCTTCTAAAATATTAATTGGTAAAAGAAGTGGAATTGGTTGAATATAACGTTTAAAATATCCAAATCCTTTTTTACTTAAACCTGCATAGAAATAGGCAAATGAAGTTAATAATGCTAATGCAACAGTTGTGTTAATATCATTTGTTGGAGCTGCAAATTCTCCCTCTGGTAGTTCAATTAACTTCCATGGAATAATCGCACCTGCCCAGTTACATCCAAAAATAAAGAAGAATAATGTTCCAATAAATGGAATCCATTCTTTATAAAAACTTTCGCCTAATTGATCTTTAGCAATATCTGTTACAAAATCAACAGAGGCTTCCATAAAGTTTTGCCAACCATGTGGAATTCGATCTGCATTTGCAGTTCCTAAGAATGAAATTAGTAGTAACACTAATATAACAAACCAAACAACTACAAGTACTTGACCGTGTACTAAAAATCCTGCAAGATTCCAGTAAAAATGTTTTCCAACTTCTGCTTCCGCTAATAGTGTAAACATATTTGAGTCAAACATTTCTGGGTATAAAAAATTTAACTAATTTAGTAAATTACCCAATATTAAATAATATATAGGAACAAATATTATTATAAGTACTTTCAACTTATTCAAGGGTTATTTTTATAAATAAGCTTTTTATTTTAGCCATTCGTATCCTTTGATCTCCAATTCCCGTGCTAATTCAAACGATCCCGTTTTAATAATTTGACCATTTTGCATTACATGTACATATGTTGGTTTAATGTAATCTAAAAGACGTTGATAGTGAGTAATTAAAAGTATTCCTTTAGATGGATCCATAAAATTGTTTATCCCATTCGAAATAGTTTTTAAAGCATCAATATCTAAACCGGAATCAGTTTCATCAAGAATCGCTAATTCAGAGTCGAGTAAAATCATTTGTAGAATTTCATTACGTTTTTTTTCACCACCGGAAAATCCTTCATTAACATTTCGACTTAAAAATAATGGTGACATATTAACCAGTTTTAATTTCTCATTAATAATTGTTAAGAATTCAATTGGGTCAACTTCATGATTACCATAAAATTTCTGCTTTGAATTATAGGCTAGTCGCAGAAAATCTTCATTACTTACACCTGGAATTTCAATTGGGTATTGAAAAGCAAGAAAAATTCCTAAATGCGAACGTTGATCAGGTTCAAGATCTAAAATACTCGAACCTTTAAAGAAAATATCCCCATTTAGTATCGAGTAAGCTGGATGACCTGCTAAAACTTTAGAAAAAGTACTTTTTCCTGAACCATTTGGGCCCATAATTGCATGGATTTCGCCTTTATTTATTGTTAAATTGAAATTTTTTAAAATTTGATTTTCATTAATTGAAACATTTAAATCTTTGACGTCTAAAAGAGGTAGATTTGAATTCATTAGCCAACACTTCCTTCTAATTTTAAAGTTAATAAATTGTCTGCTTCAGCAGCAAACTCGAGTGGTAATTCAGTAAAAATTTCACGACAAAATCCACTTATGATTAATTCAACAGCTTTTTCAACTTCAATTCCACGTTGTAAAAAGTAAAAAATTTGTTCTTCTCCAATTTTTGAGGTTGAAGCTTCATGTTCAATTTTCGTAGTAGAATTCTGAACTGAAATAAAAGGGAAAGTATTTGCATTGGATTGATTTCCAATTAATAAAGAGTCACATTGTGAATAGTTTCGTGTTCCGTAAGCTTTATTTAATACATTAACAAATCCTCTGTAACTATTTTTTGATTTACCAGCTGAAATTCCTTTTGAAATTATTCGACTTCGTGAATTCTTTCCAATATGAATCATTTTTGTACCAGTATCCGCTTGTTGATAATTATTTGTTAAAGCAACTGAATAAAATTCACCTTGTGAATTATCACCCATTAAAATACAACTTGGATATTTCCAAGTAATTGCCGAACCTGTTTCAACTTGAGTCCAAGAAATTTTTGAATTAGTTCCAGCACATAAACCACGTTTTGTCACAAAATTATAAATTCCACCGTCACCATATTCATTTCCCGAATACCAATTTTGAACAGTTGAATATTTAATAGTAGCATTTTCAAAAGCGATTAATTCTACAATTGCAGCATGAAGTTGATTTGTGTCATATTGTGGTGCTGTACATCCTTCTAAATAATTAACTTGACTGTTTTTCTCTGCTACAACTAAAGTTCTTTCAAATTGTCCGGAGTTTTGATCATTTATTCTGAAATAAGTTGAAAGATCTAAGGGACAAATGGTATCTTGAGGTATATAACAAAAAGAACCATCTGTAAAAACAGCAGAATTTAAAGCTGAAAAATAATTGTCACCAATTGGAACAACAGAGCCTAAATATTTTTGAATTAATGAAGATGAAGTATGAATAGCTTCAGAAATCGATGAAAAAATAATTCCATATTGACTCAATTCGTCTTGAAAAGTTGTTCCAATTGAAACACTATCAAATACAGCATCTACAGCGACATTTGCTAATCGTTTTTGCTCAGTCAATGAAATTCCTAATTTTTCAAATGTTTGGAGTAATTCAGGATCCACTTCATCTAAACTTTTTAGTTTTTTTTGTGATTTTGGGGCCGAATAATAAATTACATCTTGATAATTAATGCTAGGAAATTTTAAATACGCCCATTCTGGCTCTAACATTTGCTTCCACTTTTTATAAGCTTTTAATCGAAATTCTAACAAAAAAGCTGGTTCTTGCTTTTTCTCAGAAATCAATTTTACAGTTTGTTCATTTAATCCTTTTTTAATGATATCTTTTTCAACATTTGTTGAAAATCCATATTGATATGTTTTATTAACCAATTTTGTTAAATTGGTATTTAAAACTTTATTTGATTGGTTAATCATAAAATTTTAATATATACGATTCATAAATAATAAATTCAATAACATAAAACTATGCTAGAAAATTACTACTAACATTATTATAAAAATAATTTAATTAAGTTTTTGGTTTGGTAATATTAGCCACATTTATTAATTAACATTCTTTAAAGTTATTAAAAATTTAATAAATAACAATCGATTTGATTTAACAAAATATAATTATAACCTACTATAAGGTTGTCGCATAATATTTATTATTATTAAAATCAACCGACAGAACTAGTTTCTAACTAAAATTAGTTAAATATCTATTATAATATTGCCTTTTTATTCTAAGGAGAAATCA